TATATAATGTGATGAATTTATAACACTATATATCAACACACACCATCACTTGTTGAATACGTCGATCGGGCCTTCCCTGGTTTAGGGGTTTGACAGGATAAATTAGGACTCGTTGGACATGGGGGGTAGGGGGGTTTGCCGCGCGCGAAGGCCGGGGGGCAATCTTAGGGAAGTATGTGGAATAGTAATATAGCTTATGTACTTGATAGAGACTTATGTAATTATTTCAGGCATGACCTTAAAACATTGCATATTCTTTTGTACTTCATGAAAATATGGGCGACCTTGATAGTCTGTTGTAGCGTGCACTGGTTATGTCAAATGAAAGTGAACTTAAAAAAGAAACACCCATGCCTGTAAAGAATGCCTTGGCATGGGGGGTTTTTGCTAGAACGAGGTCCCACCATTAAGCGATGCCAGGTAAAAGTATGTTGTGGGGAATTTTAAGTGTTATGGCCCTGAAATAGGAACCAGATGCCAGAAATAATGTGAGGAGTGCGACCCTTACATGTTCTGTCCTTGACCTTACATTAAACGTGAGCTTTAAGATATACAAGGTTGGGGATTTCTTACTACATTAAACTTTTGTTTAGCAATTCTAGTTAAGTAACACATAGAAAATGTATTCATGAAATTCTAAGGGAATTATGCGAGTTTCCATTTTAAGATAAATGATTTTTAGGCCTGAACGTGTGTATTATTAATGTTTGAAGGAAAAATGTTTGATGTATGATAGTTTTTGATAGTTCAGTGTAATGTATTAAACCATGATGTAATATAATACATAATATGTACTAGATCATGGTGTTGAGTTATGCATATTATGTACTAGATCATAGTAAGTTTATGCATGTCGAAGACATTAAGATTTAGTGTTAACAGGAGATAGTTTAATTAAGAATTCTAGCTTTGGGAGTTAGGGGTGGGAGTTAAAATCTCTCTCTTCTGGCACTAGGGAGGATTTTAACCTTCAGTTTCCGGATTACAAGACCGGCGCTTTATGTTTAAGCTACTAGGGCAGTTTAAGTTAAGAAGTTTGTTTTCCAATCATCCTGTTAATGGGTTAAAGATTATGAATAAGGAGAAGTATAGGATGGAGGCAATTTGTCCAATAATGATATATGGGTGTTCGACAGGTATTCCTCCGATTCAAGTTAGGATAGCTACGTCTGCTACAAGGGCTCAAAATAATAGTTGGGAGAAGGGACGGAAGGTGAGGCTTTGTAATTTGGAGGTGTGTAGTAGTGGGACGACTATAAGTACGAGGATGGAAAGAAGTAGTGCTAGTACTCCACCTAATTTATTGGGGATTGATCGTAGGATAGCATATGCGAATAAGAAATATCATTCGGGTTTAATATGAGGCGGGGTGACTAGGGGGTTGGCTGGGGTGAAGTTTTCTGGGTCTCCTAAGAGGTTTGGGGAGAAGAGGGCTAAAGATGCGAGGATAGTAAGTAGGATAATGAATCCTAGTAGGTCTTTGTAGGAGAAATAGGGGTGAAATGAGATTTTGTCTGCGTCGGAGTTTAAACCAATTGGGTTGTTTGAGCCAGTTTCATGTAAAAATAGGGCGTGTAGGAGTGTTGCTGCGATAATTGCGAATGGGAGAAGGAAGTGAAATGCGAAGAATCGTGTTAGTGTTGCATTATCTACAGAGAAACCGCCTCAGATTCATTGTACTAAAGCATTTCCTACGTAGGGGACGGCGGACAGGAGGTTTGTAATTACTGTAGCCCCTCAAAATGATATTTGGCCTCAGGGTAGGACATATCCTACGAAGGCAGTTATTATTACTAGCAGTAATAGTACTACTCCAATATTTCAGGTTTCTTTGTATAGGTAGGATCCGTAGTATAGACCTCGTCCGATGTGTAGATAAATGCAGATGAAGAAGAAGGAGGCGCCATTGGCGTGTAGATTGCGAATAAGTCATCCATAATTTACGTCTCGGCAGATGTGGGCTACGGATGAAAAGGCGGTTGAGATGTTTGAGGTATAGTGTATAGCTAAAAAAAGTCCTGTTAGGATTTGTGCTATTAGGCAGAGTAGTAGGAGTGAACCGAAATTTCATCATGCGGAGATGTTGGATGGGGCGGGGAGGTCAATTAGTGCGTCGTTGGCAATTTTAAATAGTGGGTGGGTTTTTCGGGTGACCATGGTTCTTATAGTTGAATTACAACGGTGGGTTTTCAAGTCATTAGTCCTGGTTGAAGTCCGGGTGAGAATTATGATATATTTTTTTGATTTGTTTTTGTTAGGTTTGGTGGTGGGCTTAGTTGGGGTTGCTTCTAATCCTGCACCTTATTTTGCTGCTCTTGGGCTGGCTGTGGCGGCTGGTGTGGGGTGTGGTATTTTAGTGGGGCACGGGGGGTCATTAGTTGGTTTAATATTATTTTTAATCTATTTGGGAGGAATGTTGGTGGTATTTGCATATTCTGCGGCTTTAGCCGCTGAGCCTTTTCCGGAGACATGAGGGGCGGGGTCAGTGAAGGCCTATGTTTTAATATATTTAATGGGGGTTGGGGTTGCGGTGTGATATTTATGAGAGAATTGTGGAGGTTATTGGGTGGTTGTGGATGAGTTTAAGGAGTTTTTTGTGGTACGGGGTGATATTAGTGGTATTTCTTTAATATATTCTGTTGGAGGGGGTATGTTGGTAGTATGTGCGTGAGTCTTGTTATTATGTCTTTTTGTAGTTTTGGAGTTAACCCGGGGTATGAGTCGTGGGGCGCTTCGGGCGGTTTAGAGTGTGGAAATAAAAATAATAAATAGGGCTGTGGAGATTAGGTAGAAGGTCAAGTAAATTTTTACGATGTTAGTATTGATATTATCAAATATTGAAGATAGGGTATAGTGGAAGGGGAGGAGCCCTTTGGGCCCCATTTCTAGTCATTGTCGGTCGAGTTTGGTGGCTTGTTTTCCTAGGGTGAGGTTGAGTTTTGGAATAAGACGGTGGACAATTGATGGGAAAAATCCTAGCATATTGGAGAAGTTATGTAGTGTTAGGGTAGGTGTTATTTTAATTTGTTTGGTAGTGGTGGTAGCTAGTGCTAGGGCAACGAGGAGGCCTGTAATTGTGACTGTTAGGGCTGCTATTTTAAGAGAAAAAGGTATTGTTATAATAGGGGTTTTTGACGGCAGGAAGTTTGAGGTAATAATTAGGCCTGCAATAATACTTCCTCAGGCTAGGCGTTCAATTGATGCAATGACTTCTGGGGGGTTTTCGTTGATTGGGGTTAGAGTTGGGAATCGAGGGGGGCCCATGGTCACGAAGAAGATGACCCGGAGACTATATACTTCGGTAAAGGATGTGGCCACTAATGTTAAAGCTAGGGCTCAGGCGTTTAGATGGGAGGTGTTGAGGGCTTCCATAATTGCGTCTTTAGAAAAGAAGCCTGTTAGGAAGGGCATGCCTGTAAGCGCGAGGCTACCAATAATAAGGCAGGAGGAGGTGAATGGCATTAGTTTGTGTAGTCCCCCCATTTTTCGAATGTCCTGTTCATCATTAAGACTGTGGATAATTGAACCGGAGCATAGAAAAAGCATGGCCTTGAAAAAGGCGTGGGTACAGATATGTAGGAAGGCTAGTTGGGGCTGGTTTAGTCCAATTGTGACTATTATTAAGCCCAGTTGACTTGATGTTGAGAATGCTACGATTTTTTTGATATCATTTTGGGTTAATGCGCAGGCGGCGGTAAATAAGGTTGTTAGGGCGCCTAGGCATAGGCAGAGGGTTAGAGCTGGTTGGTTATTTTCTATTAAGGGGTGTAGTCGGATTAATAGGAAAATGCCTGCAACCACTATTGTACTTGAGTGGAGTAGGGCTGAGACTGGGGTTGGGCCTTCTATGGCTGATGGAAGCCATGGGTGTAGTCCGAATTGGGCTGATTTTCCAGTGGCAGCTAGGATAATGCCTATTAGTGGCAATGTTATGTTGAAGTCTTTGGATAATAAGAAGATTTGTGGGATATTTCATGAGTTTAAGTTGGTTGCGATTCAGGCGATAGCTAGAATGAGGCCTACGTCTCCAACTCGGTTATAAAGGACTGCTTGAAGAGCTGCTGTGTTGGCGTCAGCTCGTCCGTGTCATCATCCAATTAGTAGAAATGATATGATACCAACTCCTTCTCAGCCGATAAATAATTGAAAGAGATTGTTGGCGGTAACTAGGATAACTATAGCTACTAGGAACAGCAGTAGATATTTGAAAAATCGGTTTAGATAGGGGTCAGAGTGTATGTATCATGATGCGAACTCTAGAATGGATCATGTTACATATAAGGCAATGGGGGTAAAGATTAGGGAGTAGTGGTCAAATTTGAAGCTAATATTGATGTCGAAGTTTATGATGTTTATTCAGTTTCATGTGGTAATAATGCTTTCTGTTCCTTGGTCTAGAAAAATTGTTAATGGAATAAGATTAATGAAGAATGCAGTGCTTACGGCAGTTTTGGCATATTTTAGTGCTCAAGTTGGGGTTGAGGGTTTTGGGCTTAGTGTTGTTGCTAGTGGTCAGATGAGGATTGTTAGGGTAAGTAGTAGGGTAGAAGTTATAATAATATTAACCATAGCTGCTACTTGGAGTTGCACCAAGAATTTTTGGTTCCTAAGACCAATGGATGAGCTGTTATCCTTTAGAAGCATTGAAAGATGAATGAGCCACGGAGTTTAACCGTGGGAGCAGGGATTAGCAGTCTCTATTGCCTCGGGCCTCTTTCGGTGGATAAGAGGAATTTAACCTCTATTTTTAGAACCACAGTCTAGTGTTTTGTATTAAACTATATCTACAGTATCATCAACCTCATATAATTTCAGGTTTTGTAATTAGGAGGATGATTGGTAGGAGGTGGAGGGCTATAAGAAGATGTTCTCGTGTGTGAAAGGGTTGTAGGTTAATAATGTGTTGTGGGAGGGGGCCTCGTTGGGTTATTAGGAAAAGATATAAGGAGTATGCTGCGGTGATAAGTGTGCCTGTCCCTGTTAAAATTAATGTTCATGGGGATCAGTTAAATATTGCTGTAATGATCATTAGTTCTCCTATTAGATTTGGTAGAGGTGGCAGGCCTAGGTTTGCTAGGTTGGAAAGGAATCATCAGAAGGCTGTTAATGGAAAAATAATTTGTAATCCTCGGGCTAGAATTATTGTTCGGCTGTGGGTTCGTTCATAGGTGGTGTTGGCTAGGCAGAATAGGGCGGAGGATACTAAGCCATGGGCAATTATTAATACAAGAGCTCCGGTAAAGCCTCATGGGGTTTGAATTAGGATTCCTCCTGCGACAAGGCCCATATGGCTGACGGATGAGTAGGCCATTAGGGACTTTAGGTCTGTTTGTCGTAGGCAAATAGAGCCTGTTATGATTATGCCTCAGAGGGCTAATGCCATGATGGGATATAATAAGTCTTTGGATAGGGGGTCTAGAATGACTATTATTCGTATTATGCCATAACCTCCTAATTTTAGTAGAATTGCTGCTAGTACTATTGACCCTGCTACTGGAGCTTCCACGTGGGCTTTTGGTAGTCAGAGGTGTACTCCATATAGGGGTATTTTTACTAGGAAGGCGATTAGGCAGCCTGCCCATCAGATTTTGTCTCCTCAGGAGTTGAGAGCTAAGGGGTGGGAATATTGAATAGTGAGTATTGAGAGAGTTCCTGTGTCTTGATATAATAATAGGAGGGCCACTAATAGAGGGAGAGAGCCTGTTAGGGTATAAAATAGGAAGTATGTCCCTGCGCTCAGGCGTTCAGCTTGGTTTCCCCAGCGGGTGATGATAATTAAGGTTGGGATGAGGGTTGCTTCAAATATAATGTAGAATATGATGATCTCGGTGGCTCCAAATGCTATAATTAAGAAGGTTTGTAGCGAGGCCAGGAGGGTAATATAACTTCGTTGGCGGTTAATAGGTTCTATTTTAACATGGTTTTGACTTGCAAGAATTATAAGGGGAAGAAGTCAGCAGGTAAGTACTAATAGAGGGGTTGACAAGGGGTCTGTGCCTATATAAAGATTAGAGGCGGTTCATCCTGTCTCTGTGGAGCATTTGATTCAATTAAAACTAATTAAAGCAATAATTAGGCTTTGAATAGTTGTGGTAGTTCAAAGTCATTTTTTGGAGGAGAGTCAAATTGTAGGAAATAATATGATTGTTGGGATTAGGACTTTTAGCATTGTAGTAGGTTTAGGGCTTGAAGGCGGTCTGTTCCGTGAGTTCGGGCTGTGGCAACTAACAGGGCTAGGCCCGCGCTGGCTTCGCAAGCTGAGAAAGCCAGTAGGAGAATTGGAGCTGCGGAGAAAGCTGTTGATTCTAGTTGAAGTATTCAGAGGGCGAGGGCAATAAATAAGGATAATATTATGCCTTCTAGGCATAAAAGGGCTGAGAGTAAGTGAGTGCGGTGGAAGGCTAAGCCTATGAGTCCCAGGGTAAATGCTGAGGTAAAGCTGAAGTAAACTGGTGTCATAAGGGAGTTACGGATTTAAACCGTAATTTTCTGAGCCGAAATCAGAGGTCTTATGTTTAGGACTAACTCCCTATTCAGCTCATTCTAAGCCTCCTTGAGCTCATTCATAAACTAGGCCTAAAGTAAGTAAAATTAAGACGGTTGCGGCTCATAAGAGGGTGTAAGTGGGGTCTGGTAGTTGATTACCTCAGGGTAGTGGTAGAAGGAGAGCAATTTCTAGGTCAAATAACAGGAATAAAATAGCAATTAGAAAAAAGCGCAATGAAAATGGTAATCGAGCGGATCCTAATGGGTCAAAGCCGCATTCATAGGGGGAAAGTTTTTCTGCGTCTGGGCTTATTTGGGGGAGTCAGAATGATACTAATGCCAGGACTGAAGATAGAGCGATGGAGATAAGCAGAGTGGTTATAATTAAATTCATTATCTTTCCTTGGGGTTTAACCAAGACTAGGTGATTGGAAGTCACTTGTACTAACTTTAGATACTAGAAAGATATGAGCCTCATCAGTAAATAGATACATATAAGAATAATCACACGACGTCTACGAAGTGTCAGTATCAGGCGGCTGCTTCAAATCCGAAGTGATGTTCTGATGTAAAGTGGTACTGGATTTGTCGTAATAGGCAAACAGCTAGGAAAGTTGAGCCAATAATAACATGTAATCCATGGAAGCCTGTGGCTACGAAGAAAGTTGAGCCGTAAACTCCGTCTGCAATGGTAAAAGGGGCCTCGTAATATTCTATAGCTTGGAGGGCGGTAAAGTAGAAGCCTAGTAGGATTGTAAGAGCGAGAGATTGAATTGCTTGTTTGCGTTCTCCTTCTATAAGGCTGTGATGGGACCATGTTACTGTCACACCTGATGCTAAGAGTACTGCGGTGTTTAGGAGGGGCACCTCGAACGGGTCTAGGGTTATAATGCCAGTGGGAGGTCAACATCCTCCAAGTTCTGGGGTAGGGGCAAGGCTGGAGTGGTAAAAGGCCCAGAAAAAGCCTAAGAAGAAGAATACTTCTGAAGTAATAAATAGAATTATCCCATATCGTAGGCCTTTTTGTACAGGCGGGGTGTGGTGTCCTTGGAAAGTGCCTTCTCGGATGATGTCACGTCATCATTGATATATGGTGAGGAGCAGTAGTGCCAATCCTAGCGTTATAAGGGTTGTTGAGTGAAAGTGGAATCAGATTGCTAGACCTGATGTTATTAGAAGTGCAGCTACTGCTCCGGTCAGGGGCCATGGGCTTGGGTCAACCATATGATATGCATGTGCTTGGTGGGCCATTATACGTTTTCTTGTAGGTAAAGACTTAATAATAAGACAAATACGTAAGCTTGAATGATGGCTACTGCAATTTCTAGGAGGGTTAATAATACTAGAAGGATGGCTGTGAGGGCTGCTACTGTGGTCATTATGGGTAATAGGGTAATTGTTGCAGTTGAGATTAATTGAATTAAGAGGTGCCCTGCTGTGAGGTTGGCTGTAAGCCGCACTCCTAGTGCGAGTGGTCGAATAAATAGGCTAATAGTTTCGATGATGATCAGGATTGGGATTAGTGGAGCTGGTGTACCTTCTGGCAGAAGATGTCCTAGGGCTACGGTTGGTTGATTTCGGAGACCAATAATGACTGTTGCTAGTCATAGTGGTACAGCTAAGCCTATATTTAGTGATAATTGAGTTGTAGGGGTGAATGTATATGGCAGCAATCCTAGAATATTTAAGGTGAGGATGAAGATTATCAATGAGGCTAGAATTAAGGCTCACTTATGTCCGCCTTGATTTAATGGTATTAGTAGTTGTTGTGTAAAGGTTTTAATAAATCAGTTTTGTAGGGAGGTTAGTCGGTTATTTTGGTAGCGATTGGTTGGGGAGGGGATTAGGACTCAGGGTAGTGTAAGTGCAATAGCAATCAGGGGAATACCCAGGTGTGTGGGGCTTATAAATTGGTCAAATAGATTTAGTGCCATGGTCAGTTTCAGGTGTCTGATTTAAGGTTTTCAGTATTTAATATTGTAATTTCATTTGTAAAGGCGTGGTTTAATACTTTATTTGGAATAACTGTTAGGAAAATTAATCACGAGAATACAAGGATTGCAAATCATGGGGTGGGGTTTAGTTGTGGCATATCACTAGAGGTGGTTGGGAAGCACCAATTTTTAGCTTAAAAGGCTAACGCTTGTCCCTATTTAGCTTTCCAGTGAGGCGTCTTCAAGCATAATAGAGGATCAAGTTTCAAAATGTTTTAGAGGAACGGCTTCTACAACAATGGGCATAAAGCTGTGATTAGCTCCGCAAATCTCAGAACATTGTCCGTAGAACACTCCAGGGCGGGAGGTGATGAAAGATGATTGGTTTAGTCGTCCTGGGACGGCGTCCATTTTAATGCCGAGTGCTGGCACAGCTCATGAATGCAGGACGTCTTCTGCTGATACTAAAACTCGAATGGGAGATTCTATTGGAATTACCATTCGGTGGTCTGTTTCAAGTAGGCGGAATTGACCGGGGGTTAGGTCTTGTGTAGGGATTATATATGAGTCGAAGGCTAAATCTTCATAGTCTGTGTATTCATAGCTTCAATATCATTGATGTCCTATGGCTTTTACTGTTAGGTGGGGGTCATTTACTTCATCTATTAGATAAAGAATTCGAAGGGATGGAAGGGCAATTAAAATAAGAATTACTGCAGGGAGAATAGTTCAGATAATTTCGATTTCTTGAGAGTCTAGAATATATTTATTAGTGAGTTTGGTGGTAACTATTACAACAATGATATATAAGACTAGAGTGCTGATTAGGAAAACGATTATTAAGGCATGGTCGTGGAAGTGCAGAAGTTCTTCTATTACAGGGGAGGCCGCGTCTTGGAATCCTAGTTGTGATGGATGTGCCATTAAGCTGTGAAGCTTAAGATACGCAGGGGTCTAACCTGCAATTTTGTCTTGACAAAACAGGGTAATATATGATTTTACTAGTATCTCATGGAAGAAAGTGGCAGAGTGGTTATGTAGCTGGCTTGAAACTAGTTTATGAGGGTTCAATTCCTTCCTTTCTTGCTAATTTGTTTGCACTTGTACAAAAGCCGGTTCTTCAAAGGTGTGATATGGCGGAGGGCATCCATGCAGTCATTCTGCATTTGTGGTAGTTAATTCAACGGAAAGTACTTCTCGTTTAGCAGTAAAGGCTTCTCATAGAATATATAGGAATATTACAACTGCTACCAGAGAAACAAGGGATCCGACGGAGGAGATAATATTTCATAAAGAATAAGCATCTGGGTAGTCTGAATATCGTCGTGGTATTCCGGCCAGGCCTAGGAAGTGTTGTGGGAAAAAGGTAAGGTTGACGCCTACAAATATTGTTCCAAAGTGAATTTTTGTTCAGGTGTCATTCATTGTATAGCCCGTAAAGAGGGGAAATCAGTGGACGAAAGCTCCTATAATGGCAAAGACGGCTCCCATGGATAGTACGTAATGGAAATGGGCTACTACGTAGTATGTGTCGTGTAGGACAATATCTAGGGATGAATTAGCTAATACAATTCCGGTAAGACCCCCAACTGTAAAGAGGAAAATAAAACCTAGAGCTCATAATATTGGGGTTTCTCATTTAATTGATCCCCCGTGTAGGGTGGCAAGTCAACTAAATACTTTAACCCCGGTAGGAATTGCAATAATTATTGTTGCAGATGTAAAGTATGCTCGGGTATCCACGTCTATTCCTACTGTAAATATATGGTGGGCCCAAACAATAAAACCTAGGAGGCCAATGGCCATTATAGCTCACACTATTCCTATGTAGCCGAAAGGTTCTTTTTTGCCAGAATAGTAGGCTACAATGTGAGAAATTATGCCAAAGCCTGGTAAGATTAAAATATATACTTCTGGGTGACCAAAAAATCAGAAAAGATGCTGGTAAAGAATTGGGTCTCCTCCCCCTGAAGGGTCAAAGAATGTGGTGTTTAGGTTCCGATCTGTTAAAAGTATTGTAATACCAGCGGCTAATACTGGTAGGGCTAGTAGAAGGAGAACGGCTGTAATTAGGACAGCTCAGACAAACAAGGGTGTCTGATATTGTGATGTAGCTGGGGGTTTTATGTTAATAATAGTTGTAATAAAGTTGATGGCCCCTAGAATGGATGAAACTCCTGCAAGATGTAATGAGAAAATGGTTAGGTCTACGGAAGCTCCGGCATGTGCAAGGTTTCCAGCAAGGGGAGGATAGACAGTTCATCCTGTTCCAGCCCCGGCTTCGACTCCGGAGGAGGCTAGCAGCAGTAAAAAAGAGGGGGGAAGGAGTCAGAAGCTCATATTATTTATTCGGGGGAATGCTATGTCGGGTGCCCCAATTATTAGTGGAACAAGTCAGTTTCCAAAGCCCCCAATTATAATTGGTATTACTATGAAGAAGATTATTACGAAGGCATGAGCAGTAACAATAACATTATAAATCTGATCATCACCTAAGAGGGCCCCAGGTTGGGCTAGCTCTGCTCGAATTAGTAGGCTAAGAGCTGTGCCAACTATTCCGGCTCAGGCACCAAATACTAAGTAGAGGGTACCAATATCTTTATGGTTGGTTGAGAAAAATCAGCGCGTGATCGTCACAGGTAGGATGGCCGAGGGTTTAGGCGGTGGATTGTAGCTCCATAAACGAAGGTTTAAGTCCTTTTCCTATCACAAGTCTTGTGGTGTACTACACGTCGGATTGCAAATCCGAAGATGCAGGCTTGTTACCTGCCGGGGCTTTATCCCGCCTTTTTTTAGGAGGCGGGAAAAGTAGATGAATGCTCGCTGGTTTGAGTGTCTAGCTGTTAACTAGGAGTTTGTAGGATCGAGGCCTTCTCATCTAGGAAGGCTTTAGCTTAATTAAAGTGTCTGAGTTGCATTCAGAAGCTGTAGGATAGAGTCTTGCAAGTCTTATGCAGAGATTAGGAGATTTTCACTCCTGCTTGAAGCTTTGAAGGCTTTTGGTCTGTTGTTATCCTAAATCTCTAGTTAATTAATGTTTGGGCTAGTGGTGTCAGGGGCAGGAGCATCAGGGTTAAGGTTATGAAGGTTGCAAGGGGAGCTGTGTTTTGTATATTTTGCAGGCGTCATGGGGTTAGTGAATTATTTGTATTAGGTGAGATGGTTAATGTTATTGCGTAGCAGAGTCGGAGGTAAAAATATAAACTTAATAGGGCACTTAGTGCTATGATGGTTGCGGTCAGGGGTAGTCCTTGTGTGGTAAGTTCTTGTAAAATTAGCCATTTTGGTATGAAGCCTGTTAAAGGAGGAAGGCCTCCTAGGGACAGTAATCCTAGTAGTCCTAGGGCAATTATGACAGGTGTTTTGGCTCAGTTTGTTGCTAGTGTATTAATTTTTGTGGCAGATATTATTTTAAATGTTAGGAAGGTTGCTGATGTTATAATAATATATATAATTAATGCTAGTATAGTTAGTTGGGGCTTAAATTGTGTAATGACAATTATTCAGCCTAAGTGTGCAATGGACGAATAAGCTAGAATTTTTCGTAGTTGGGTTTGGTTTAATCCACTTCAGCCTCCAATAAAAACTGATAGTAGGCCTAATGTAGTTAACAGTTGAGGGTGAGCGTTTGGGGTTATTTGGATAATTAGTGCAAATGGTGCTAGTTTCTGTCAGGTGGCCATGATTAGCCCTGTGGGCAGGTCTAGTCCCTGTATAACAGGGGGCATTCAGAAGTGTACTGGGGCTAGGCCTACTTTTAGTGCTAATGCTATGGTGGCCATGGTGGCCGCGACTGGGTGGGTTAGACAGGAAATATTTCATTCTCCTGTGGCTCAGGCATTGATGGTGCTGGCAAACAAGATTGTGGCTGCGGCAGTGGCTTGGGCTAAGAAGTATTTGGTGGTTGCTTCTACTGCTCGAGGATGATGGTGTTGGGCTATTAGTGGTAGAATGGCTAATGTATTGATTTCAAGGCCTATTCAGGCCAACAGTCAATGGGAGCTTATAAAGGTTAGTGCTGTGCCTAGGCCTAGGCTTGATAGTAGGATTGTGATGACGTAGGGGCTCATTGGTAAGAGAAGGGTTTAAACCTACATTTTTGGGGTATGGGCCCAAAAGCTTAATTAGCTGACCCCATCTTAGAAAGTGGTGTAGAGGAAGCACTAAGAGTTTTGATCTCTTGGGCATGGGTTCGACCCCCTTCTTTCTAAGGAGCTGGGGGGATTTTAACCTCCGTTAGTCACTCTATCAAAGTGGTCCCTAGGCATTCGGGCACAGTTCCCTGACTACAGTTGAGGTGGGAGGCCGGCCATGGCAATGGGAAGGGCCACATGTCATAAGACCAGGGCTAGAGTCAGCGGGAGGAAGTTCTTCCATACAAGGTGCATGAGCTGGTCATAACGAAACCGCGGGTAAGAGGCGCGCACTCATAGGAAGACGATGGAGAGGAGGGCGGCTTTAGTTATAAGGCCAACTGTTGCCAGCTCTGGGAGGTTGGGGACATGAGATGTTCCCAGAAATAACACGGCTGACAAGGTGTTTATTAGGAGAATATTCGCGTATTCCGCTAAAAAGAATAGGGCGAAGGGCCCCCCTGCGTACTCTACGTTGAAACCCGAGACTAGTTCAGATTCTCCTTCTGTCAGATCAAAGGGCGCACGATTTGTTTCGGCCAATGTCGAAATATACCACATGGCCGCTAGTGGTCAGGCAGGGGCCAACAACCAGATACTCTCCTGGGCAGTGCTGAATGTCTGAAGAGTATAGCCACCCGAAAAGACAATCACTGAGAGAAGGATTAGCCCAAGGCTCACCTCATAGGAGATCGTTTGGGCAACCGCTCGGAGGGCGCCAATCAGGGCGTACTTTGAGTTCGATGCCCAGCCTGAGCCCAAAAGAGAGTAGACGGTGAGGCTTGACAAAGCCAGGATAAATAAAACGCCCAGGTCGAGGTCAATGACGGGGTACGGTGTAGCTATAGGGACCCAGAGTGTCATTGCCAGAGTTAGTGCCAGAATGGGGGTGGCTAAAAATAGGAATGGGGAAGATGTAGAGGGGCGGATGGGTTCCTTGATAAATAACTTAACACCATCGGCAATTGGTTGAAGTAGCCCATATGGTCCTACTACGTTGGGGCCCTTCCGTAGCTGTATATATCCCAGCACCTTACGCTCAACAAGGGTTAGAAAAGCTACTGCTAGTAGGACAGGCACAATATAGGCTAACGGGTTAATAATGTGGTTTATGATAGTGTTTAGCATAAACTGGGAAGAGGACTTGAACCTCTGGTTTAAAGGGCTTAGGCCTTTCGCAATTTACCATGCTCTGCCACCCCAGTATGCCCTTATTTCGGGCGGTTTGGGCTTTGGCCCTCCCTTTATTTAATTTATTTGTTTTCATCAATTAGGGGTGGGGCATGCTTTGAGCATGGGCCCCTCTTTTCCGATCCTTTCGTACCAGGAAAAGTAGCTTTACAGATAGAAACTGACCTGGATTGCTCCGGTCTGAACTCAGATCACGTAGGACTTTAATCGTTGAACAAACGAACCCTTAATAGCGGCTGCACCATTAGGATGTCCTGATCCAACATCGAGGTCGTAAACCCCCTTGTCGATATGGACTCTGGGAGAGGATTGCGCTGTTATCCCTAGGGTAACTTGGTTCGTTGATCGGTCTAGAAGTCCGGATCACTTATTGGTCAGATATTCTGTGGCTTAGAGATGTCTCTCTTGGTTCTAGGAATGTAGCCCAGTCCGCATGGGAGCTTTGTTTTCTCCCGCGGTCGCCCCAACTGAAGATAGGGATCAGGTGCTATTTAGTTCTTGCTTTTTGGGTTCTTGACGTGGGTGGATTTTGTACCTTAAGCTCCAAAGGGTCTTCTCGTCTTGTAGTATGTATGCCCGCTTCTGCACGGGCAGATCAATTTCACTGACTTGAAAGGGGAGACAGTTAAGCCCTCGTTCCACCATTCATACAGGTCTCTATTTAAAAGACAAGTGATTGCGCTACCTTCGCACGGTCAAAATACCGCGGCCGTTTAACTTGTCACTGGGCAGGCAAGACCTCCTATACGTTGATTTTGCAGGAGGCGATGTTTTTGGTAAACAGGCGAGGCTTGTGTTTGCCGAGTTCCTTCCTTTTCTTTTAGTCTTTCCTTAATTTTTAGCCTTCCAGTGTGGGGTTAACGATGACGGATGGGTGAGAATTTCTTGATATTTAATATAATCACGTTGCCCTCTTTGGTTGGGTTCGATAATTGCTAGTGGGGGGTCCGATCTAGCATACACGTGGGCTAGGAGAAGGAGGTACCTTCTTATTACTCATTTTAGCAGTATCTCTTCCATGTGGGCATGGAATGGCCTAATATGCTTAGGGGTTTAAGATATAGTATTTAAATAATAGATTTTTAATCCGCCGGAGCTTTGACGCTTTCTGTCCGGGTGGCTGCTTTTAGGCCCACTGGAGCGGAGTATCTTGTTTAATATAATCTTTAACCTCCTGGGGAGGTTGTATCCTGTTTCAAAGGGGCTGTACCCCCTTTGATTCACTCTCGCATGTTTCTCTGGCTCGTGACTTATAGATATTTGTGAGTTGAGGAGTGTGAGGCTGAACTTTTATTCATTTCTTAGGCAACCAGCTATAACTAAGTTCGGTAGGTCTGTCACCCCTACCCGGAGATCTTCCCACTCTTTTGCCACAGAGACGGGTTGGCCCTAATTAATAGGCTGTCTCGGGGTAGCTCACTTAGTTTCGGGGCTTTGAACTAAAGGGCGCTTTGCTCAAGGGGGCTAGCTAAATCATGATGCGAAAGGTACGAGGGATAACCTCTGCTTTGTTGTGCTTTAATGATTTGTTTCATTTCTCTTTCAGCGTTCCCTTGCGGTACTTTTTTATTGCTCATTAGTGCCTTTTTTGTCGCACATACTTGGGCGGTAGAATGTTTTAATTTTAATGTGTTGTGGTTTTGTGAGTATTATTAATGTTGTTTTAGTTATCTCGGTGTTTAAGCTAGCTGTTTAGCTCAGGGCGATCCAATTTGCATGGATGTCTTCTCGGTGTAAGGGAGATGCTTATCTATCTCAGCCACGCTCTGATTATTCCAAGTGCACCTTCCGGTACACTTACCATGTTACGACTTGCCTCCCCGTGTTAGTTATTAATTTATTAGGAATAGTTTGTTTTGGTTTAGGGGAAGGGGAGAGTGACGGGCGGTGTGTGCGCGTCTCAGAGCCTATTTCAAAAGGACACTCTATTTGCTTTTTACTGCTAAATCCACCTTTAGGCATTTTTTCAGGGTGCCATTCGTTATTTTCTATTTTGTAGAAAATGTAGCCCATTTCTTCCCACTTCGTGTGCTACACCTCGACCTGACGTTTTTGGGCGGGCCCATTTTGCTTACTGTTATTCCTTCACAGGGTAAGCTGACGACGGCGGTATATAGGCGGGAAAAACAAGAAGTGGTGAGGTTTAACGGGGATTATCGGTTCTAGAACAGGCTCCTCTAGGTGGGTCTGAGACACCGCCAAGTCCTTTGGGTTTTAAGCTGTGCTCGTAGTACCCGGGCGGGTGTGTCTGTAAGGGCACACCTAGGTTTAGGGCTAAGCATAGTGGGGTATCTAATCCCAGTTTGTTTCCTAGCTTTCGTGGGGTCAGGGTTTACTTATTTAAAGCTACTTTCGTGTTAGGGCTTCGTGCTCTCGGAATGCGTATGACGGCTTGGAGGGTCTTTGGCTTTAATTTATTATTATCCTTAACCACCCTTTACGCCGTGCCTATCAACTAGGGTCTTTCGTATAACCGCGGTGGCTGGCACGAATTTTACCGACCCTTTTAACCCTGCCTAAGTCAAGCTTACACTTATGGCTTAATGTTTATTACTGCTGAATTCCCTTGGGGGTGTGGCGTAGCAAGGCGTCTTGGGCTAGAGATTGTGCCTGATGCCTGCTCCTCTTCCTCGGGCGGAGAAATGAGGGCATTCTCACAGGGATGCGGAGACTTGCATGTATAAATTGGGTTAGAGCTGATAGTAAAGTCAGGACCAAGCCTTTGTGCCCGTGGAACCTTTCTAGGGTTCATCTTAACATCTTCAGTGTTATGCTTTGATTTAAGCTACACTAGC